ATATATATACGGATCTCTTCTCTATTAAATTAATCAATTTATATAAGTATCCATTATTCTATTAATATTCTAGTAATCACCGCGTGTCAGGAACCAGAGTTGAACTGGTGACACGAGGATTTTCAGTCCTCTGCTCTACCAACTGAGCTATCCCGACTCTTCCCGATGCATCATTCCCATACTACTAAAGGGCTTGGCCTATGTCAATGAAAAGAAACTTCACTCATTGAAGTTTCATTTCATTGAAGGATGTTTCGTCAAAAATAAAAAATAAGGATATGTTTTGTTTGAATAGTTCAAATCAACAAATCAAATAAGGATTCATCGCTCATAGATGCTCATTTATATGTATATCGTATATATTACAAGACTTGTGATAAGAGAGAAAGATTTCTCCGCCGATTTTTGTGTTTATGAAAGACTAGAGTGGAATGAGAAGGATAGCGAATTTGGAACCTCTGAAAAAGAAAAAGGGTATAAAGGATAGTTAGGAAGTCAAACTGGCCTTGGGGATAGAGGGACTTGAACCCTCACGATTTCTAAAGTCGACGGATTTTCCTTTTACTATAAATTTCATTGTTGTCAGTATTGATATTGACATGTAGAATGGGACTCTATCTTTATTCTCGTTTAATTAGTTAGTTCTTCATTTGATCAGTGAATATTCGAACCTTCCTTCCACTTGGAATTGATTCACAATTCTTTTTTCAATTTGTCCTATTCGGATCTCATGAATCTTTGCTATAGCTATAGTAAGTATTAGTATGTATACCTATCTATCGTGTATAAGCTCATCTCTAGAGTTTCGATTCTTCGACCAACGCAATCAACTCCATTCGTTAGAACAGCTTCCATCGAGTCTCTGCACCTATCCTTTTTTCAGAAAAAAGGATTTGGCTCAGGATTGCCCATTTTTCATTCCAGGGTTTCTCTGAATTTGAAAGTTATCACTTAGTAGGTTTCCATACCAAGGCTCAATCCAATTAAGTCCGTAGCGTCTACCAATTTCGCCATATCCCCCATTTTTAGGATTTCTCTCTCTCATTGGGATGCCACCCCTCTCTTTCTTTCATTTATGCATTTATGCCCTAGCCGTTGAATTCTTTTCTTTCTATTTTGTATTTTATATTATAGATTCCTCTATATAGAAAGGGTCTTTCTGCCTCCTACTAAGTTGTTTTTTTTTGATCTTCTGTCATTTTTATCAGAGGGCCTTATTTGTTTTAATCAGAAATGATTCTATCTTTGATATATCCGCAATTCAATCCAGCTGAATATATACCACATCTGTATGCCGCCTTTCCTCTCATTTGTTTATGCTATATTTGGAATACTCGAAGGGTCAATTGATTCCTTTTTTGTCTTATCTATCCCCTCCCTTTTCAAATGAAAGCATAGGAATGCCTCATTCTATTCTAATTAGGATAGAATCTGCATTCTATCCTCAATCTTTATCCTTGTCGTTTCCTTAGGGCCAACCATAATAGAATTATTTGACTATTACTATTAAGTAAGGTGCTCAATCTAGTCATTATAATATATAACAAATTCTATAAAATAGAAGTAATAATTTATTCTATTTTTCATTTTTGAATAAAAAAAAAAGACAATTTTCTCAATTTTAATTTTCCTTAGAAAGTTGTTCTATAATTAATACTATAATATATCCTTCTATTATATTCTATTCCTATTTATGTTATATGGTATATAATTATATTAGAAAAAGAAATATAGGCCTATTCTATTAAGTAAGGAATTAATAAGGAATTAAGGAAATTCTATTCCACCCTTTTCTTTCTAGATTCCATCTTCATTATGAATAGTTAATTCAAATCCCAGTAGTTTAGGAAATTTCTATACACAACAAAATTTTGTTATGTAAGCCTGCTTAGCTCAGCGGTTAGAGCATCGCATTTGTAATGCGATGGTCATCGGTTCGATTCCGATAGTCGGCTTTTCTTTAGTTCTATTTTGTTGTTTTACTTTTATTTTACATGATGAATAATGTCTCCTTGAAAGCAAGAAATTTTGAAAAGACTTCTTCTCTCTTCTGGTCACTGATCTATCGGGGCATAAGAACTTCCAACTATGAATAAAAACCGGATTGGGGCAGTTCGATAACCAAAGCGAACAAATTAGGAAAGGTATCCCTAAGCCCCTACAAACTTCCTATATATACAAAAAGTCGAGAATATTACTACAATTCATCTTATTCTTTTTTGTAGTATAGTACCTCATTAGATGTCGCTTCGTTTATCCTTTAGTTCAGTTTTAATTTAGGTTTATTCTGTAAAATCAAATAAAAAAAAAAAATAAGGAGTATTTATGTCTCGTTACCGAGGTCCTCGTTTTAAAAAAACACGCCGTCTGGGGGCTTTACCGGGACTTACTAGAAAAAAGTATGCGCCCGGAATTGAGTCTCGAACGCCACCGCGTTCTGGGAAAAAATCTCAATATTGTATTCGTCTAGAAGAAAAACAAAAATTGCGTTTTCATTATGGTCTGACAGAGCGACAATTACTCCACTATGTTCGTATTGCTGGAAAAGCCAAAGGCTCAACGGGTCAGGTTTTACTACAATTACTTGAAATGCGTTTGGATAATATCCTTTTTCGATTAGGCATGGCTTCGACCATTCCAGGAGCCCGACAATTAGTTAACCATAGACATATTTTAGTTAATGGTGGTATAGTAGATATACCAAGTTATCGCTGTAAACCCCGAGATATTATTACGACAAGAGATGAACAAAAATCCAGAGCGCTGATTCAAAATTCTCTTGATTCATCCCCTCATCGGAATCGGAAATGGAAGTTACCAAGACCAAAACATTTGATTCTTGACTCCTCCCAGTATAAAGGAGTAGTCAATCAAATAATAGATCGTGAGTGGGTTGGTTTGAAAATAAAAGAGTTGCTAGTCGTAGAATATTATTCTCGTCAGATTTGAACCTAATTAAAATACCAAACAAGGGTGCGGTGAATTTTTCCCCTTTTTCTCCTCTTCCATTCACTTATCTTAAATGGATCGGGGGAATTTTTTATGCCCTGAATACTCTACTCTTTTGATACCAGTATTTTCCGTACCACAGGCAATTACAATTAGAATACAATTAGGAATAGTGAATCGATATCAAAGATAAAGAGAGGGCTGGTTTAACGGTTGGAATAATAGTCCTCATTTTTATTTGATACATTGCGGGCGATAAGGTTCGTAATGTAGGTGAAGATACGGAAAGAGAGGGATTCGAACCCTCGGTAAACAAAAGCCTACATAGCAGTTCCAATGCTACGCCTTGAACCACTCGGCCACCTCTCCTACATAATCTTATGATTATGATTATTACCCATAAAACGGGTGAATAGCGATCCATTTCATTTAGAATATTGCAGTATTCTTTTTTTTTACGGTATAGGTATGACCAATCGATTATAACAATAAAATAAAAAAAAAAGCTATATTGAGTATTGAGTCAAGTTTGTTTTGTCAAGACGACGACCCCCTCTTTTTATGATTCTGATATTTAGAATGGTACTGGATTAAACACTGAATTGGAACGGGTCGTCCGACCCATATATTTTAGAATATGATTCTATTTAGACGTGGTTAGATTAATACTTACTTGACTCCGGTTAGATAGGAATTCAAAAACCCCCTTATCCGTTGAAGATTTCTCAACGAAAACTCCTTACAGACCGATTACAAATTCATGAATGAAACCGCGGATTTTTCTATTTCGATTGTATACTTTGGTGTATACATGCTATGCAAATAAGCAAAAAGGGGGTGCTTATTCTATTTGAATCATAGAAAGAGTGATTATTTGATTCTTTTTGTTCCGTGAATCCTAATTCAATCAAAACTTCTCGAATTCTCATAATCTGTAGAAAAAATTCCTAGATTCTTCCTTAATAACTTCGCTAAAAGGCTAATAGAATAGTTTTGTTAATTGCTATACTCCTTACTATATCCATATACTACTTTTTTTAAATGAAGTCCAATTGGATTCAAAGATTTCCTATTGATTCCTGTCAAAAGGGAACAATTTGAGTATAGGTTCCGCACGTTTTTTTTTAGAATGGGTCCGCTTTTATGGTATTTTGTACTGTACGATTCCTTTGTTTGTGGGATTTTTTATCCCACGAGAGGTAATGAGAAGAATTATCGAATGGATTGTTACCTATGCCGAGATCGCGGATAAATGGAAATTTTATTGATAAGACCTTTTCAATTGTAGCCAATATCTTATTACGAATAATTCCGACAACTTCAGGAGAAAGGGAGGCATTTACCTATTACAGAGATGGTGCGATTTGATTCTTTTTTTTTCTCAGTCTTACGAGAAGGGCACACGCTTCCGGATAGAAAGATAGAAAGAAAATTAAAAAAAAAAAAAACCTACGCTTGTTGAAGGTGAAGTTTGGGGAAACCGAGAACAATACCTTCTGTCGTGTATCCTCGGTTGATGCAACCTCATATGCTTCAATTTTTGATTCTAGTCTTGAGCGAAAGGTTAGACCTATAGGTTCTGTATTACAGGTTAATACTACGCCACTAGTACCAATAGGTGGCATAGGGGAAGAAGCACTACATCTAGGAATCAACAACACAAAAAACTTTGTTAAAAATTCTCCCCTTTCCTGATCAGGATCGGGACTAACAAGAATGGTTGGGAAAACCAACATCCATCTCGTTCGTACTTTGGATACCCATATAACCATCGAAGGCTGTTGAAGTGACTAATTCCTGGAAATAGGGGGCGTTGAGGACAAATAAATTGTTGGAGTTACCTTTTCTATCTATTGCCAACACGCTTGGTGTTAAGAAAAGACCTTTTGCAGGGGGGGTTGGCTAGAGATTTCTTGCAAAAACACTAGTCCCTGTTCGTTCATAATGAGAATATTTCCATTTTTTTGATTCAGTGGATTTGCTTAGTATTATTATGCACAGAAGGGAGGAGCCGTATGAAGTGAAAATCTCATGTACGGTTCTGGAACGGG